AAAGGATCTGTCCAAATTCAAAGCCCATCAAATACATTTTCGGATCTGAAATTAAAAAAAATAGAAAGCCATCAAAAACCCTAAGCCCATATAGCCTCGGCCCATAGAGCTTTCCGCCAAGTTTTTTTGTCACTTTCTTACACTAAACTAAATTAAAAAAAAGCTGTACTGACTTACTGTATACCGGTGTTAGTGGACTGACTGAGTGAGCTGGAAAGGGGCTTTTCCTTGTTTCCGGGGAAAAAGCAAGCGTCTGATCAGATCAATCAAGTCAATCAAGTTAATCAAGGACTGGGCTGTCGAGTGAGGATTGCTCCATCTATGAAGAAAGGACGCAGGGGGCCTCTCTTATTATAAATGGGGGGGGTACTCTCTTCTCTGATGTGCGCTATATTATTGTGTCCTATTCCTGAAAGAGTGATCGGGATTAAGCCACGTGGCGATACCCGCGAAAAACTAAGGACTCTTTTTTTTTTCGCTTAGAGCTTCCTACGTCTATAAATAGAAGCTGCTTTCTCTATTTGGCAAAGCAAGGGGAGATATGGATCCACCAGTTACCACTTTAACACTTTTCTTTTTCAAATTGAGCAAGCAATTATTAATGTAGAAAACCAGAAGCTCGAATGTGAGCAAATGCTTGGTCTGTTCTGGGAGCATCCGCCTGCTCTCGATCCTGAGGACGTAGGAAGAAGAATGCAATTTTTGAGGGACCGCATTCGTGCGCTGGCAGAGCGCAGGAGGGTTCTCATCCGAGAGCGCGAATTGCTGCTTATCAGGGCGGCCTCCATCATCCGCGGGAGACCAGGGGGAAACAACTAAGAAGTCCTTTGTTTTTTTTTGCTTTTCTCTTTCTTTTAACTTAATATGTTGTTTGTTTACTTTGTTGTAATGTTGTGTTTAGTTGTTTGGCTGGTCTATGTGTGTGTGAGTTTCCCATTGGATGTACTTCCATTGCTAGAATGAATAAAATCTGCTTTGTTTTCGTTCGTTATTTTCCTTGTAGTCCAGTCCACGATAAGACATCTTTGACTAAATAAAATCGGGCTTTCTCACCCCCTAATGGTGTGGGGTGATATCAAACCCCCGGTCGGGAAAGGAGAGCTTTACGAACCAATCAAACGAAAGAAAAAGATGCCTAGTCCGCGCTGTTTGAATACATTGGTTGCTCACTTCTTCATCTGTGAGATGATCGTATTAAACTATTCCTACCCGTGAAAGCACGTTAGTGAAAGCCGGTACGCGTTAGAAAGAAGCAATGGCCAGATCCATGTAGACAGAATGAGACTCATCAGTAAGAACTGGATTGGATAAAGCATCCGAGTTCGCGGATTCATCTGTTGTTGAAGCATACCCTGAAGCCACAGCCGAAGAAAATAAAAGATGGTTAGTAAGTCTAGATTCATCAACAGAGTAGGAACCCTTCCATCGTCCCTCTTGTTCTGGACCGGTGCCCCAATCCATTTTTTCTTTTTAAGTAAGGATATCGAGAGAGCCTTTGACCTATGTATGGGTATGGTCTCAGTGAAGGTCTTTAATGGCTCTTCGCTTTTCCCTTTGGGTGTACCCCGAACTTACTAGCCTTTCTGCCCCGGTAGCGAGGAGCGAAGCTGCCCCTATCAGATAAAGGCAAAGCGAGAGGAGTGATTTGAATCAATAGTTCGGTAATTTTATACATGATATGATGTCATTCGCTCATCCTTCTCCTCTTTTCTAGCTCTAGCTGCACATTAATCTTCCTTGCAATCAAGCTAGCAATCAACAAGCAGATCGAGACCGAGTAGCTTCACTAGTAGATCCAAGTCCAGTCATTGATCCCGTTGGAGTAGAAGCAAGGGTACCTAGAGTAGCAGTTCCATCAGAAGCAAGAAGCAAGGGCCCCCTAAATAGTAGGGGCGGGGGATAGGGACGGAAGGCCTTAAACGGGAGCTGGCAAGGTTGACTAAGAAGGTATAAGGCCCTATTGGGTAGAAGGTTGGCTGAGAAGATCCTTCTTCAGCAGAATCCCTAGATGAATCATAAGAAACTGGAAACGCTATGCTATGAGGACTTTCGTCCCCATCCAAAGTAAGGTAAGTAGGCCGTTTCGAAAGCCGGAGAGGAAAGCCCCAATTTAGCCTTCTCAACCTCCGAGCCCAAGGCGTAACCCAAGTCCAGAACAGCTGATACAGCTTCGGACCGACCCGACGGAGGCGCTCTGAACGGGCTACGGCTACCTTCTCCAACTTCTGCTTCTGCTTCTGCGGATTCCGCTTACCCTGAAACTGATTCAGCAACGGAAACTTCTTCTGCTTACCCTTCTTCAGCTTCTGCAGCTGATTCGGATGATTCTCCGGATTCTCGTATCGCCCTAGACAAATAAGTGCTATCTATCGGCTTTCGCTAACGTGAGCCCCTTTCCAGAAAAGGCTTTTGTCCCAGTCCCGTCTCAGGCCCTATCCCTTCCCTATTACCCTTTACCGTCTACAGTCTCAGGCCCTATCCCCCCGCCTAATTACGTCAGATACTTGATAGAGTCCTGCTCGTGAATCGGGGTTCTCAATAGAGGAGAGCAAGACGATAGATGGAAAGAAGACCATTGGATAACAATAACTGGAATGGAACGAGCAAACGAAGGCTGTTGACGGGGACTATGGTTTGAGTGGGGTCTGGACGGTTTACCTGTGTTCGGCTAAGGCTAATCTCGAGGTTTTTGAAATGAAACAGGGAATTATCTCATTCACCCGATCTTCGTCCATATGGTACTTAGCTTTTTCTTCCTTCCAAAGGCTTGCTATTCCTTTGTCCACCCGATCTATAAAAGGACTATTATCAAGATGATTTTTTCATTTTTTTCCTACGCCAATCTCGAAAGACCTCGATGCTCATTCAACCCTGAAAGCACTGCACTGAAAAGGCTACCCTCCTCTCTTAGATTGAGATGCTTACCAACCAAGTACTACTATTACTGTACATACAGAGGGGGAGAAGCACTAATCAAAGTATATTTCGCCTAGTTGAGCTTTTTTGAGTGTGGCGAGGTCTTGAGAGGAAGAAGCTGGCGAGTAGACTTCTTGGGCGGTAGAAGACTTCCATAAATGTTGGAAGGCACCTTCCGCGGGATGCTGTCCCACTCGCAGGAGCCGACGGGGTGACCCACATAGCGATCAGAACGAACTAGCCCCTCGTTTATTTTCACCGGTCAGTCTAGGAAAGAGGTACCAGATTGCGAGCTCTACGGCCATTAAGATAAAGACGTATGAAAGGACTATGCCCTCCATGAAGGGCACGACATGGCGGTCAGCAGACGCTTAACCGAAGGGCTGAAAAACTCTGCTCAACCACTACGAAAATTGCGTAAAAAGAACATATTCCGATGAGGGAATATAACCCCGAGCAAGAGCAAGATACTCGGCTTATAGGTCAGTAAGACGTACCAACTTGCCTACTCACTGTACCATGGGCTCTCATGCTACCATCGACATGCACCCGAAACTGTGCTGCCTTGGCCAATAGTAAGCTTCTACCCTATAGCGAGGGACACATATATATATAGGAGAGCGACGTGCAAGCGATTGATATTAGGCCCTTTTGCTGGTCTAACTAAAATGAGTGGGAATTACGACTAGGACCTATGGCTTTCAAAGAAAGGGCACTAAAGCGACGAATGGGGAAACGAAGATGAAAAGTATGTTTTTTCTTTTATATTCATAGATCCTGGACTGAGTCAAATCTTCGAACTACGGATGACTTGATCCCGTAAAGTACGTAAGCAGGCTCGAAATGAGCTCCAGTCAGCCGCTACGCACCTTTACGCTTCCTCCTCTTCTCCATGTGGATTCTTAAACTGAAACCTTCAAACCCGCCTTTCCCTCTTAAATGGGCGAATCAGGTTCAGTGCTAATCTCCTAGTACTAATCTGTTCACTGATTACCAGTGTCATCACCTTCAGGAGTTTTGCATGAGCTCCTGCTTTGCTTTCTGAGGCCTGTAAAGGCTCTATTCCCTCTCGCTATAGACATGGCCGAGAAAAGCACTTCGAAGAAGGTTTCACAGCAGTCCCTTAGGCCTCTTCGGGGCATTTCTCTCATATCTGTTTCGATGCCTAGTGGTTTTGGAACAAGAGGGGATTTCCGTTGCTTAGGGGTCATCCCTTATTGAATTGGAATAAGGGTCGTATCACTTTGACCTTTCTCTTATTTATTCGCTTTCGTAAGGCACTATTGGCCTCGCATTTGTTCTTTTTTCTCTTTCCTCCTCGTCCATTAAGGAAGGCAGTTGCTTCTTCCAAGAGTGCTTATTCCGCAACAACAGGGGTAAGCCCGATGGATAAGGCGTAAACAGTGTCTTCATGAACAGTTGATTCGTCTTTTAGACTAAGCGATGCAAGAGTAAGCGCTGGTACACTAACAGCTCTTGGTCTTAGCTCCCTAAACGTTGTTGAGGAAGCATCCAATCCATTTCCAATTCACATGTGTTAAGCATAGTGACACCAATCCCTTTGAATGAAGGAGATTTTGATTGCTGCTAGCTAGGGATTGGGGTAGGGGATAAAGGCATCCAACGCAATGAAGAAGACAATGCGCAAAGGACTGCTTTCGATTCTTTCTTGTCTATCGGATTCTGTTGAGAAGAAGGGAAAACCATCCGACCCGCAGACTTTCATGCTTGCTGTCCTAACAAGCCAAATAGCGTATATAAGAGAAGATGTTTCGAGAAATTGTTGGGGCGATGTGCAAGCTCTTACTTCTGTCTCCTAAGTCAGTTAGTGGATCCAGAAAGCTCCGCCCAAAGGTGCTTTTTGAAAGCCGGTCCCCGGTAGCCCAAGATCCGTCTCTGACAGAAGAAGAAAGCTAGCACTCGAGTCAAGCAAGACGGGAATGTCACTCGATTGAGAAATCATACCTTCAGTAGGGGAAAAATTGTCGCATATACGCTATATTATATGACTACTAACCATATCAGCGGATATCCTTCATAGCTCCTTCCTTGCCCCTTTCTACAAACCTTTCTATAATATAAGGGAAGCTCGAAGAGCTTTCTTCGCATGCTTGAGCCCATTAATAAAATATTAATATCATATCGATCAAGGCTTTCCTTTAGTTTAATTGCAGCTAGTGGTTTCAGAATATTCCTTCCGCTAAGCGGTTGCGCTAAGTCTTCCAATCTTTGAAGGTACCTTTTCCTTTTAAGAAAGCTTAGATTCTTTCCTTTGTCTGATAAACCCTTATGTCTCTCGCCTATGTCTTTTTCTTCTGTGTCAGTGTGGTTCATTCGTTAATCATATCCCAATCCTTCTATCAGTTACAAGATCGAAAATCATGCTTGCTTTTTTTTAAATCCAAGTTAGATGAAAGGAATCGGGCAATTCGTTAAAGGATATCTGTCAAATGAGTACCTCTATTTATTATGAAGCCAGACCGCGAATCCCCTGTACCAGTTCCACTTGATAAAATTGCAAGGGAAGTTGAAGTGGAAGTTTGAGTTTCTTTTGTAGTTTTGTTCTTTTATCGGGGAGTGTTTCATGCCTTGCTTCACAGTTTCAATTGTGGACTAGTTACTAATTGACTGATGGAGTGGGGTTGCAAGTTTGACAGCATACCCCATTGGAAGCATGAAAGCCTATCTAATTTTAGTATCTTAGGCAACAAGCTAGCTTAGGATAGCAGATTATGTTCTTGGACAAAAAATAGTTTCTTTGATAGAAAGTTATTAAAGTAAAGATGAAAGCCAGCCATCGGTAAGCGCATCTAGTTCGAGAGTGGCAGTTAAAATTTCTACCAAGAGTATGAGGTATTGACCTAGGAGGTCATTTCCATCCCGAGTCTAAAATAGGGTGCAGGTTAGTTTCCTTGCGGCTGTCCTGCCAGCCCTAATAATCTATAGGATTTATTCTGCTTTCTCTGAGGCTTGAGAGTCAGTGCCTCTTGCCTTTTCCCAATCAGAGTTAAGCTAGCTCATTTCAAGAAAGCAAACAAGTGCCCGTAAGGCAAGCCTTCCTTTTAAAAGTGGAGTGGTAGTTTTCTTTGATGTCATGCCAGTTAAGGCAGTGGATGCCATTACTTGACTCAATCTATCCGGGTGATCGAAGGCGTATCGCGATCGACGCTTATTATACGTTGCTTCGACTGCTGTGTACATCCCCAGCCAATAAGAGGAGTGGGTACCAGACTCGCTAAGAGGAGAGAACAGTGGCTCCGCGCCCCCTAACTACTGAAGACCTTAAAGAGGTGGTTGACGTTCGTAAGGCATAGATCGCTGATTCTCTTAATTTAATTCTTTGAAACTACGTGCCCCTCTCTCTATTTTAATAGTAAGATTTTATATTATTGGCTATTGGCACTTCTATAGAATAGAAAGAAGGTCTTGAAGAGCCTCGTCAAACAAAGTACGCCCAAAGACTTATTTCCTTTAAGCGGAGACCCTTTTTCTGTGAGGGGTCGTAGGCCAGTCTTTCAGTAATTTCCGAGGGCAATAAAAAAAGTTCTTTATAGGTTCACGAACACGACCCGGCAATCGATTTCCTACAACCCCATGGAATCTCATTCATTCAAATTGTATAGAAAGAAATCGGATGAGACTTTCATTCTTACTATTCGTATTATCGTAGTAGAAGTAAGAAAGCAGATTTACTAATCAGTTTATTCGCCATGTTAGGAGAAGGGGATGGTCGATGGAAAGAAAAAGAAAGAGCTTTGAATGCAAGCTTCACTCCATCTTTGAGAGTATGGAACTAAGAAGTGGCGGTTAGCGCACCTGCTTCAATTTTTTGACGTCTGTCAGCTTTCTTCCTCGAGTGCTTGAGTAGAGGCTTATGGAAAGGCCTAACTGCTCTTTTAGTGAACTTGTTGTGTCCATCTGCTTCACTTCAAAAGAATGACGTAGATATATATACGAGAAAGAAAGGGCCATGGCAAAGGGTATCGTATATAAGAAAAAAGCTTGACTGACGGAGTGACCTTTCTCGTTTTCTGGTTAGGCAGCAGAGCAACCTCAGCGATCTGCCTCATTGCAGGAGGAAAGGAAGGAAGCCTAAGATAATGGTATGATTTCAGACCATGCTTGGGGCGCGTCCGACTGTCTTAGTGCTTTTGAAGTATCCATTGAAATATCTCTGTTAGTGCCCGGTTTCCACAAAGCATTGCCCTTCGTAGCTGCATTAGGAGACATTACATTAGATAGACTCCGGTGATACACTAAGAGAGTCGACTAGGTAGTACACAATGAGGATTCCCCGCCTGACATCTAGGAAAGCTCCTTTCTGCTGTGCTTGCCACTACTGCCTAATAGGGTTTTCGAGTAGAATAAGTAGGCTTTTTTCGATTGAAGCTCTCCTCGAACCGAACCATTTCTGATGATTGAGCCTTTCCTGAGTCAGTGAGAAAGCTCTGCTTTAAGCCTTTCTTCAGAGTTCTAGCAAGCCCTTCTTTGACCGGGCATTTCTGCGAGTTAATTATACACCCATTTCTCGGTATTTTCTGCCACATCTCATACCCGTAGTACCGGGTCTTGACCACGTAATCAAAGGCTTTAAAAGGTCTCTGAAGTCAATGCAAACCCTAATCCGCCCGTTCTTCTTGGTCACTGAGGCAATGTTTGCCAACCAATCGGGATCTTTCTCTTATGAAACCCACATCCTTTAATTTCTGTACTTCTTTATCAATCTTCTTTATGAGGAGTGGATGAAAGCGTCGTTGCGCTTGCTTGATGGGCTTAGCATCTGGTTTGATATTAAGCCTGTGGACGGCGATTTCAGGGTCTAGCCCAGGCATCTCAGCCTAACTCCAGGCAAATCCAAGTATTCCTTAAGAAGCTGGACGTATTGTTCAGCTTCCTCTGATGATAGGCTGGCACTTAGGAAGATTGGGCGAGGGTCGCCTTCCGTTCCCAGGTCAACCTGTCGAACTTCATCATCTGTGGGTGGTACTGGTTTCAGGTTCTCTCGAGGTTCTTCAGAGGGGTTATTTTCCCAAGTCATTCTTTCTTGCCATTCTTCTTCTCCTCACTACCACGCATCACGAGTTCGCTCAATCCCATGTAGAGATGAGCGAGCATAGCAGGACCAAGGTAGCTTGCTAACTCTCGCCATCTGCCAATCGAGCCGCAATAATGTAAAAATATCAAAGTCTTTTCAAAGAGTGATTTCAGAACACGATCCGCGAGAGGAAGCACATCATAAAGGCCCAATGCTCCTTTGCAAGACACATCAGGAAAAACTGTTCACAACTAACTGCTCTAGAAACGTTCTTTCCATCCATGCGACATCTCTTGCTTTGCTTGCTAGCTAAGCTAGGAGGGTAGCGCAGGCCAAATACAGAAGCCCTAACGGCAGCGATAACCACCATAAGCGCGAAAGAAAAGCAGCCAAGGCCTTCGAAGAGACACGAATCACATACCTTTCTGACAAACCGGATTAATTAGGAAGGGCTAGATCGACATCTCAGCTAGGGCAGGGCATTCATCCGTCGGATTAGTCTAACTCGGTCAATGCATGGATTAATGTTATCAGTATGAGTTCTTTCCTTCTGAAGTTCCGAATCAGTCCTCCTATGGGTGAATTGGATGGACCAAGGGAAGTAGAACTTGCCGATCCTTTGATCAGCTCTGGGAGCCTATGCTAGGATGTAATAGAAAGACCAATTATACTAGGAGTTCCGATACCAGAGAATCTTATCCTCCCAGTGATAGCAGCCGTTCCATAGCTTTCAACAGCCTACTTAAGGAAAATGTTGACGAAAGAAAGTTCACCACAGAAAGGAGGGAAAATGTAAGTCTTAAGATAGCTGCACAGCCTAAGGCTTCCTGTATACGACCCCAATAACTTGTCCTGGACAAAGCTTCCTTAAAGTAAGGGAAATGAAAAACTTGAAGCTCAGCGGCTGTATTAAACTGCCCAAGAGGGGCTTATTTAGTGGAGTCCAGAACGGATAAAGTAAAGGCCAGGACGGATAAAGTACCCACACTTACTTGGACAGAGGAGTGAGTCTATCTTATATACGATGATTTTCCTGCTTACTTACCTTAATCCAGGAAAGGAAGGTACTCCCCTTAAAGTAGTACTTTGATACCTGGGAATCTTGCTTGCTCTTAGAGTTCAGACTTCAATTCTTGCTTCTCCGCTTCGAGTAGCCGACTCGACCTTTCTTACCAGATATTGGATTACCTTTCAAAAGATGCCGAGCCAAGATCAGGTGATTTTATTCCTCTAGTTAGGCATAGTCCGAATTAGCTCGTCAGTGGTAGAAGCTGGTTCATCGGCTTAAGCCAGTCAATCTATCCAAAGAGCCTACCCTACGCCTCCTATAATAGATTCAGCTCCAGCTGCGCTTTGCTGATTTCTTTCTCAATCCTGAATCCTCACTTGCAACTTTCATCACGAAAGACGCTTTCTCAGTATCTATTCAATTCGGACTTCATGCTCACTTCAGAAATGAAGCTAATAAGGCCTAAAGCTGAGCGACGAGTCCACTGGCATGAGAATCAAGCGAAGTAGAGCGATAAGCACACTATCGATTGACCCAAAGAAGCTTAACGACAACTTCCATTCCTGGCCCAGAAGGAAAGAGACGAAAGCAATCCCTTGTTCCATCAAAGGAAGCTAATGGGCCGCCCTTATAAAACCATGAATCTTGACCCTAGTGAAGGTAGTCGATGAGAGGAATAGGTGGTTTCCAAAGGGGAGAGTTATTTTATATATGACGCTCTATCTGTATTGGATGGATGCCTTAGCTGTGGGATAGAAGGCTTTTCTTTCAAGTCTTCTTTTCTTTGATCGCCTAAGTCCTTGACTTGAACACTTCGCTGAAATCATGTATAAGAGGTCATCCCTTAGTGGACTGATTCAACCTTGTAGCATATCTTGCAGCCCTTAGACCGGTCTCCCCTCATTCATGCCTTCCTTCAAGGCCTATTCTTTTTGATATCCTTGTTTCCTTCTTTCCTGGAACATCCTTTGATTCTGATTGATGGGACTTCTGTCTGAAATCCCTTGACCTAACCTCTCCTTGACTTGCCGCTGCCAAGTCTTCCCCAACCTCTCCTGATGTTCTTGGTGAGCTAGCCTGTCATCCACCGCCCCAACTGTGATGGTCCCCTTCGGCTAGTTCTTTCACAAGTGACCCTGTCTTCCATCTGCTTCTTCCTCCTAATGGTTTGGTCCCCCTAGCCCTAGCCAAGTGGTTCTGTCTTTCTTCTAGTTCTTCTAGTAGGTACTCTATAGGTCTTCAGCCCCATGTTCCACAGATGGACAGCCGGGACAGGACCGGGTTCTATCTCATGATGCTGCTGCTACGTTCATTTGGTCGAGCAAGGTCTTCCCTTGTCTTCTATGTATGGCTGGCTCTTCTTGATCTTGAGGTCATGGGCTAACTCGACCGTAGGGAGAGGGGTTCAAGATGCCCTCGTCTAAGTCTGTCTATTTCTTTCTTTTCTTTAGGAGCTCGTAGGTCTCAAGGGTTGTTTTCCAACTCGACCGGAGGACTCTGTTGAGATGTCAACTGCTAAGGGAACGTCTTCCGGATCGATCGAAGAGGGAGGTGAAAAGAAGAAGTTGAGTATATCATAGCTGACCGCAGGTTGGATAATATCCGCTTGCCCTGTTGAAACCTCACCCTATGTCAGCAGTGAAGTCTTGCTCGTCGAAGACGTAGAAATGAAACTGTGTAGATAGAGGTGAAGGTTACAAAATGAACAACTTATCAATCCTCGTAGTCGAACCTTGTTTTTGTGGAATATGTACCCCGGCCATGTATCATGAACACATGAAGGGTACGGCATCGGGTCAAATAGGAAGAATTCTCCAAACACTAAAATCCTCGTTGGACGGAAAAAGGAAGGCGAAAGCCTATCTATAACTAGGGACCGCCAACCCAGACTTTGATCAACAATAGGCCAACTGCTGATTCTGGTAGTGAAAAGAAAGCCCATACCTAACTCGCTATGCTTACAGCTTGGCACGGTCCCGTGCTATGCTATTTGATCGAGATTCGAAATACCCTTCCTCGCCGCCACCTTCCTTCTGAGCCAGCCCGATTGGAATCTTGTACACTTTCGTTATCTTTCTTTTATTGATCCAGCCTATACCTATTTCCTCTTGCTTCGTGCGGCCGGGCCTGTACCTCATAGAACAGAAATCCTCTTTAGGAAGCTAGCGCCAACTTCCCTTTAGGGCGTCTAGAGCGGCTATTGAGTCCGCTGTTCTTGTGGAACTCTTTCCGTTGGCAATACTTTCTACGCTACGATTTCTCTTATTCAAAGCTACCTTATGAAACTAGTCTTTACGAGTTATTGGTAACACGAGATGATGTCTCGCCTGCTAACTCTTCTTATCAACCATAGCTCTTCGAGCCTTCTATAGTAAGATATCAGAGAAGGAAGAAAACTTATAATACCAGTCCTGCGTAAAGACTCTTTCCATCGCTCGAACGAAGGTTAAAGACAGAGTATAGATTCGATTTCGGACTAGGGGAACTATGCTACATCCCCGAAGGGATAGCCTAAGAATTAGCTATAAATCCCTACTTCTATTAAAAGTTCATCAGAAAAAGGCTCTTTAACTAGGAGTGTTAGGCGCACAAGCAAGCTCGAACGATAAAGGATGTCAGTATCGTCCTAAGCAGTTTCGATTAGGAGAAGGCGCTTACCTCCTTCCGAAACTAGTAATTCTTTCCTTTCCATGCTGCTCCTTGTTCTAGCTCATCTTTATTCTTTTCCAACGGCTTCAAATGAAGTAGGTGAGGAGAAAAGAATTTGAAGGTTGTAGACCAGGGATTGTTGTTCAATTTGTCAGAGAACCGCCCTGTCAAGGCGGAAGTTGCGGGTTCAAGTCCCGTCAGTCCCGACCTATGATCCGAGAAAGATATATCAATTCATCTCTCCGGGGAGACAAAGAGTAGGATCTAATTCCCAGCCTTCTTTCGTTTCGCATTTCTCATCGGACAAAGAAAGTCAAGGAATGGTTAAGTCAAACATTCCTGTCTTAAGCCAATCCCTCCTGCCTGGTAGGTGCAATCAGTATACGAATACCGTCCTTTCTACTGCGACCAGTAAGGGTGATGCGCTAAGGAATTGAATCAAGAAAGGAGCCTTTCTATTCGGACTTCTCACTCGAGCTAATCAATCTTTCGATTGGTCATCGATTCCTATCTCAAACTGTACTCGACTTCCGGTCAGGGCGGTGAGTGTGAGGAGAGGGTTGAGTGAGGTTGCAGAACCAAATGAGACCAATAACTAACGCAAGGCTAATCAGAATGGTGTGGTGGCCCGTTACCTCCATCCAATATAAGCAAAGGGACTGAAGTAAAAAGAAGAAAATGCGACCCAAAAGAAGCTGTTTTTTTCCAAGCGGGCGAATGAACCATGTAGTTCGCTCGTGAAATGCTTATTTTCGATTCCCTCGACCATTGGAAAGGTCTAAAATTCCTCCATATCTATCGCCCCCATCTCTGGTCCCATTTATGGAAGCTAGCCAATCTTAATGAAAGCGTTAGTAGCTTAATTTTACATCTTTCTTTTTAGCTAGGATACACTCCTTTATACAAGACTTTTCTAGTTCTTGTTAGTGATCCGGGAACAACACTTAACGTGGGAGAAGGAAAAGCTTTTCACTCTCTTTCTAGCTTGCTAGAAGAGATAGATACGGTACAGAGAGGAGAGTTCAGGTCAAATCCTGTCGATAAAAAATTCCAGCTTATAGGATCGTGGGGGAGGGGGGAATTGGAGAGAAAGGTGGAGCTTCACCAGGCCTTTAGTGCTTTTTTTTTAAGTCTTGTCTAAGCATTCTTTTTTCATTTTTTTTTTCTCGACAAATCAAGAAATTTTCTTTATAAGATAGAGCTCCTTCAAGACTTCCTTTTTCATTCCCGCTGAGACCTCTCATTGGCACATCAAATATAGGTGTCAGATCGGGTGCGAACTCAAGAATGCAGCTAGCCACCCACTTCCCTTCTTCGGTGAATGTCGGGGTCGGGTTTTCTGGCGGGTGTGCCATAGTAGAGGCCTTCTTTCCTGAGGAGATACGAGAATCCTCTGTAACTTTAAGGGCTTGGGGGGAGCCCTTAAATAAAGTTCCTCATTGAAAGGTGGAGGAGTTAGTCTCCACCTCCACTCCCCGGATGCGGTCTTATTAATGGATACTAAGAATAGAACAGACAGGTTGGAGAAATTGAAGAGGGAGTTGCATTTTTATTATATATGTCATGTTCCTCCTCGGGGATTAGCAGGTGGTCTTTGTTTGCTATGGAAGAAGAGCGTTGATTTTCAAGTTCGGACTGTTTACAGTTTCATTATGGAAGTTGAGGTCAAGGATGATGATAAAAACAAGCGTTGGATGCTTGACTGTATCCATGCAGATTTTGATGACCAGCGACGTCGTGAGCAGTGGAGTCTCTCGCAGCGAGTGGCAGGTCGTCGAGCAGATGGGTGGGTAGTTCTTGGGGACCTGAAGGATCTTCTTTTACCAGATGATAAGGAGGTTTTTTCCCCCCTCCTTTTGCTTGAATGTGGAAGTTGTACGATCTGCTTCTCTCTCTAGGAATTGACTACCGGCCAGGTATGATGGTTGGGAACTCAGAACCTCTCCTATTGGAAGGAATCAGTACCACTCATTTGATTTTCGGGGTATGGAACAGCCTCGGGCAGGAAGGGGTGTTCTCAGTATTGATAACCTCCCTCTATAGACCCTTCACTATAAGACCGTCCATGAGCGTCAAAGAACTCTGGACTTTGCTTTGAGCCTTAGAAAAACCTATGGCGGGACAGATAGACAGCAGGGAATCTTTCTTTATATATCTTCTTGGTTCAAAAAATGATTTAGATGAAGTTAGTGTTATATACTCTTATGTTCTCTCTACTCGCTTCGGCAACGAGGCAGCAACCAAGGATGAGTAAAGCCGTCAGCCTATAATGCTTCTTCAGCTTCCATTCCATTCCTCGGTTCTCTGGGGTTAATTGCCTAGCCTGTCCCGGCCCTTAGAACACGGCAGTTTCGTTTACTTTTCACGGACCTTCTTCAAACTGGCCTTTGGGCTTGGGCAAGCGGGGCCTATTGGGTAGAACGGGAAGCTACTTGCTAATCGGGGCTTCACTTCCCAGCTCCGGTCCAAGGCTAGCCGGGTATCCCCCAATATCGTAACCACCATGCTAGCAACAATAGTCTCAGAGCTTGGCTACGACTGTCTCGAAGGAATGCAGAGCTCCCGTAGCAGTGAGCATTCCCGTGAGCCACCCAGAGGCTGGCTGACAGGAAGGCTTTCAAAGAGCGAAGCTAGGGAGGACAGAGCGAGGAACGTAGTGAGAGAACGCAGTGAGGACCCAGGGTCTTCTATGGGCGCCCCGGTCAGCTTCGCGCTCGACAGATCCCTTGTTGAGCATTGATAAAACGCATCATGATGGATGATGATTCATGCATGAATGCTAACTTTACTTTTGTTTGACTTGTCTTTGTCTTTCCACGAAATCAAACAGAAAAGATTCGCGGAATCTACAACTACACATATTGGTGAAATCAAGTGTTGATACATTTGATACCTCGTGAAAGTTCTAGTTTATAACCTGAAAGAGGAGCTATTTGATCTTGTTCACCGAAGCTAATGATTTGAGATCTTAACCTTAGGAAACTTAACACTAACGAAATCTAGATGAGAATCCGTACAAGCAAAGACATCTGTGAACTTGGATAGCCTTGTGGCATACCTTTTCTTCTAGGCTACTTTCTTCTCTTATGAAATTTCTATTGCTTCAACGGCTACTTCACTTCTCTATATGCAATTACTTGGCGTAACTGAACTCAACTAAGCTTTCATCTTACTATAGGGCTTTCTAGAACCTAAGACTCTTAGATAGAGAGTTTCAAACCAAATGTGCAATTCCCCTCCCCCGACAATCCGAGTGGGGAACTAAACCAGCAGCGCTACGAACACTTTCAACAGAACGAGACCTGCCCCTATATTATATAGTCAATAAAAATGAAATATAGAGTTAGCCGGACTTCCCTTTCCGGGTCATCAAATACCTAGACTGGAGCACACTGACTTAAAGAAACGATTGCCTTGCCTCAGTTACGTACTGATTTGATTCCTTGCCAGACCGGAGGGGTACGGGATTGGACCACTAAGAATGACTTCACCCCAACCAGGAGAAACAAGAGAAGAATGACTCCCCATTGAAGAACAAGGAATGGGCCAAGGCTTTTTAGGCTGGTCTAAGATAGCAAGGGAAAGGCCCTACTACAGAAGAAAAGGTACCACGGAAAAAGAAAGAGGAATAGGCTGACTGCCTTACTCACTTAAACGATTGAGGAAGTTACACCTCGATTACTTCCCTACCGGTCCAAGGAAAAATAGAATAACCGACATTGCTCACACTGCTTTACCCCTTAACCAGCTCGCACAAAACAAGGAAGAAAAGCTCCACTGCTGGTGACAGCTACCGAGACATTAGACTCAGTAACAGACAAAGAAATAGAACTGGACGAGACCTTCCCCTTACAAGCTCAGATACTCACCAAGACGCACGACACCGACAGCAAGTACAAGGCCTGCCCTAATATTCTACAGCAATACAAAATCTTGGATTCAAAAACCAGAGAGTTGGTCCACTAGTTCACACAATACCTCTGAAAGGACAAAAAGTATAAGCAGAAGAAATCCACGTTTAAGACTACAAATGACCAAACACCCTAGAGGGGGACTTCTCGTGCCTTTTGCCTATATCAAGTTGACACCATAGAAGAGGACTGAGTCAGTAGTTAAATGGCCCTTGTTCTGTTCCGCTAGGAGACCAAAAATGACTCCAAAGGGCAGGGTCGGCTTGGAGTGGAGCGAGACATACCATCGAATAGCAAGGGGGTAGCGACTACTTAAGTCTGGCAGAAGACCCTACTAGGACACACCTTCCTATAGCTTAGCCGATGACAATCCAGCGAGTTCTAATATGAGGAACTGCTTTGAAGGCTGGCGCTCTAACATTCCCAACGCCTGAAGAAGGAAACGACTATTCCCCCCCGAGTAGGTCAAGCAAAAGAATCACTCCATACACTCGCTTCTTTAAGAAGAAGAAAGACTCCCATCATCTCTTTACGCCACTTTAGAAGAAGGGAAGACGCGTAGATCTAAATCAGTACACAGGGATCTGTCCTCTGATTTTCCTTACTAATTTCATTGATAGCAGGGGCGCCTCCGCCTTTCACCTTCTTCCAGGGGACGAGCTTGCTCTTAAGTTGAATTCCTATAGTTTACGAGGAAAAGCACCTCCAACAGGCTAGGGCCATCTACCTACAGCTACCGGGCCTCCACTTCCATTCCATGGATGACGACTCCCCAGGGCTTCCACCTTACGCTCGAAGAAGACGAAAGGCCTTGCTATACCATCTCCAGCGATCCACCATTAGTAGGAACAGATGGCAGAGGTAAGCAGGAAAGCTACAGCACGATTCGTACGATCTATACCAAACAAAGGAATTGATAAAAAAACCACTTTCCAACTCTTTCGACGGGACGAGTAGGACCTTCCCTTGAACCTAATTCAACTGTTGGGACAAAAACCCTCACCTAAGCGACGAAAAAGACAGCTACCTTTCGACAGGGTTTAGTCCATACCCTTGAGCCAATCCAGCCAGCGCTCTTCTCTGCGGATGAAGGAGAAATGACAGCTACGTCTACCATATATTGATGCTGGTCGGGCTCCTGCGATGCGACGAATCAAAGGAAAAGGAATAGCTTGGACGGCATTACACTAAGACATAGGAAGAACTAAGCCCATTTACTACTTCCTTTTGGGCGGAGCGCGCCACGACTTACTTACTCACGAAGTTCAAAATGAAAGGGGACGACCCCCCGCCTCAAGAAAAGGAAAGATACGACCTATTAATACCAGTTCGGAATCTGAATAAGGAATCAAGCCGTCCATGCGAAATCTTACTAAAGAGAAGCACAGGGGAGACACCCTAGTAACACAGGCACCTCCAGAGCCCACATTCAAAGTCTCCTTCGAGAAATCGACGACCCAAGACACAAATCACCAAACACACATATTCATATGAGGAAGAGATCGCCCGTTTTCGATATAAAAACTTCAACAGCTGCGGGAGAACGCTTTCTATTAGACAAATAACCTTGGTCGACATAGAGACGTGACGGAACTCTCTCTTTACGCCTCTTCTCATTAAGGAATAACGACTTGGATGCGAACATTTCACAGTGAGACTATCTAAGCTATTTATGTTTAGGTGGGAATAGTTCGGTCAAAATCAGACCGATTTAACTAAAAAGAGCTTGTAAGAAAGGCTATCCCGTGAAATACCTCCGATTCAAAATCTTATTTTTGCTTTGAGTTGGGACAACCAGCTTAAGTAGTTCCGGTGATAAGGGGTAAAAGGGGCATAGACCCACGTTATAGCTCTCGTAACTCGGTCATGGATTTTTTTTTTAGTTACCCGGACCGGAAGTTTAAATGAGTTAGGAACCTTTACTTGAAGCCTTACTTTTCCCCTTTTCTCTTTCTTGTCTAGCGCAGAAAAAAAGATGGTTTCGCTGATGGCGCAATCAGACCACAAGTTGCTTAGGTCAGCTATTCCCCCTCAAGGTCTCTCTTCAGAGCAGGAAAAAACGACCTTATTTCCCCAGCAGGATAGAATCTAACTAAAAATCCAGGCTTCGAGCTGGTCTTGTAAAAAATGACTTAGAATAAAGCAAAGCTACTGGAACATCCAGAGACTGTTCCCCAAGCGGCAAGTGAAAGGCCGGAAATCCGCTCTTGGGAATCGAATAGGAAGCTCATCCTTTTCTATTCTTAGATCGGACGGGGAAGAGTACCTTCTTGCTTTTAAACCTCTAGATGAGCGACGTGGCAGAGAGTTGTGCTGATCATCTACGGTATACTCATCTTTCCTTCGATTCTGTAGATGAAAGATTCGCTATTGGATAGCTTTAAGGGGCTAGGAGGCTAGACTTTCAAGGCTCGAACTCTTAAATGGAATAGACAGACCGCAAGTTAACAAGGAAGGGAGCTGCTATTGAATCCGGTTTTAGATGGTTGGAAGGCAGAAGCAATAGCATGATAGGAATAGCAGGTTTCATAGAGATCACATCACAATAGGATGAATACGAGACTTCGGGTGGGCGACTTCTTCGCCTTCTTCATTAGCATTAGGAGAGGGCTCCGCTAATACCCCCTCCTCTCACTAAGAGTCGAGCACTCTATTTTTCTCATATCCACTTCGGTTTAGGATCGAACTCTCTTTCCTACCAAACTTCCTTCTTTCCGTTGCGTGATATGACCCCAAGGGCAGCAGGTAGATTCAAGCAAGAGTAGGCGCTTTAGGCCCATCAAATTGAGATGGTTGGTGTGGAAGCAAGGTAGCAGGCAGATGTCCTCTCCTTATCCTTATTAGTCGAACTTTGATTTTCCCTGTGTCCAAGTCGGGATTTGATCGAATCATGGAAGAGCTCCATTTTCAATCACGATTCTATAGCCAGGTTGGCTAAAGACAATTCTATTAGATCCATTTATTAAGCTTAAGAATAAAGGCCAATCCCATTCCTCAACAATTTCGTATAATATAAAGAGGAAGTTCTCGGCTGACCTATGAAAAAGCATGGATTTTTTCCTTTCATCACAAATAGTAACAGGTAAGTTCGCACGGAATCTCAAGTCGTGCACCTGGGGTTAAGAGAGTCCTTTCTCTGTTCTCTCCGAATCCTAGTAATCCAGATCATCAATTCATGGGAAGTTGGCATGAGGACGCTCGTGTCTTTCTGTGCATCGGTGCCTGGTTTCAGGATTCTTGGTCTGCTCAATTCATCGATCTACGGCAGCAAGAGTAAGCGATCAGACCTTGAAGGCATCTTTGTTTTTGTTTTCTCCTCGTCTTATAAGAAGATCGAAAAATAGAGCCCGCCCTTGACTCAGAATTGGCAGCAGGGAGGTGGGAAGACACTCTAATCGTCCGAACAATTCCTTTTTCTTTTCTGGGGAAGGTGATCCGAGTGATTTCGTATATTGAAGTAGAAAGTCTCTTTCTTAACTTAATCTTCGCAGCTGCTACTTCTTACTTAGTGAGGTGAAAGCCAAAGCTAGCTGGTCGCTTCCTTCCTCTGTAGAGTCTGATTTCCCCTTTGACTCGGGATTGGATTGGCTGCGGGCAATTCATCGATCAATCGTAAGTGCTCAGAGCAACCTTGGAACATAAGTTAAGATTCTATGATGCCACCAGAAAGAAATAGCTTATCTTAGTAGAATCGCAGGCATTCCCGAACGAAAGAATCAATTAGTGTCTACGTTTCCGCTTTCTCTTATTAGATTTTTATTACTAGAGGGCACCCGTGCAAGCAAGTCCTTTCTCTGGGCCAATGGTGAATCATCCAGATCTGGGCTCAAGTCGAATTCCTCAATTGCTTCCGCTTCGGTGAGAGTAAGAGAGGCACTTAAGCCCTGCTTGCTTCAATGTCTTTGTCTTTCTGGACTCATAAGAGGTAGGAGTAAGTACGAGTGGTCACATAGCTATTTCATATATAAAGTCAAGTACAAATCCGTGAAATCAGATCGGGAAGTGGCTGTTGTCTAAGATGTCTTTCGTTTTTTATTGTCTTTGTTCTGCTTTCAGCTGGAAAGAGAGTACTGCCTCTGTTCTATGTGTCAGGACCGGTCTAGAGGCTCTAGTGCTACCTACTGTGCTTTCCGACTCCCGAGACCCTGACTTTGCCTTTCAATTCAGCTAGCTCTTCAACCCTGCTTGACAGAACATAATATCCTTTGATTTGATCCCGGATTCCATTCCTTGAATTGCAGGAAGGTCAGGTAGTCCAGGAAGTCTTCTAAAAAAATTCCCAATCTCGTCTATAAGAGCAGGTTCCCCCCCGCTATGCCACTTTATAGGCGTAATCACTGAGAGACTTCCCCTCTTTTTGTTAGTCTACCGGCTGGGAAAAACCCTCTCTTTTTCATTCCCTTCTTCTTCTACGTATGCCTATTCCCCTGATTCAGTAGTTTTCTTCAGGTTGGGTCGGCTACTCCTACTCCTTGATCTGGGCATACAAGAGGGCTTGGGGTTTGGAAGTTGGGGAGGGAGTCCGCCTAGGTGAATATCCTGACTTCTCGTTTTCCGCTGTCTTTGACTTCGGAGCTGGTGTATCTGTGACCAGGCTACTCCTTTCCATTCCCTCAACGGTTTGGTAATCGGCTAATCTAGTTGCTTAGACCTTCCTCTCGCCGATGGTTTAAGAGTTGCGTTGGCGTAACGCTAATTTACTAGACGGATATTCCAGTGCTTTAGTCTAACTCATGTTATGCCTTTGGCCCAGTTGTTGGATAATATATATATATTATTTGCTGTCGGATTTCCCGATGTTTTTTTTAGCAGCTAAACTGATTGCCCTGAAGCAAGTAACTTCACTTCAAGCTTTCGAGCTAAGCCTAGCCTATTCCTCAGTGACCAGCCCAAAAGACTGATCCTTTTCCCTTCTAGCCTTGAAAGGCAATTTCTTAGTACTAGCAGCTTGCATTCTATGCCATTTCTACTATTTATATAGATTCAACCTCCTACTGCTCTTCGATTAAGGCATAACTAAACCTTTTCCTATTCCATGCTTCTGATTCAATTTAATTCACCGGCTATTCACCCCTAAAGCCATTGTCCACAACTTCGGCTTAGTTCTAAAATAGCCCTAGCTAGAGAAAAGTGCTCTTTATACCTTAAATCTTAGCGCGTATCATCCCTTGCTTCTTACCTTTTGTGAACCGGAGCTTCTTACTAACAGCTACCTGACCACAGTCACTCAGTCTATTGACTCCCGGGCTTTGGTTTTAGATAGATTTCCGAGTGCTATTCTTACAGCTTTCCCAATCAATCAATTAATGTGCCCCCCCTGCTACTGCTGCCATACCACATTCAGTCCAATTGGGCTAAGGCTTCTCTATAGAATAGACTCTCATGAGATTCTCTTATCTTCCATTATCGAGGGTAAGGTCTCATAATATAAGAGAAGAGATATGGGACTGTTGAAGGCTAGGAGCTTAGGTTCTAGGAGCTTTAATGTGCTAGCTAACTAACTAAAGAGTTAAGGACTAAGAAAGACTTAAAGAGGAGCTAACCTTGAATAAGATAATATATCCCAAGTGGTATAAGAACCTAGACTCTTTTTCTAGTCAATCTCCCCACTTACTAAGCTTTTACTATAGATAATCACTTAGTTTTCTAACTAAGAAGATTAAGATTTGACTTAGGCACTAATCAAGACCTCTACCTTTTAGTCAAAGGGGGAGAAAAGGAGCTGCTAATCTAATAGGATAAGTATGAAATAGAGCTCGGATAAGTAGCTTTAATGACTTCCCTTAGAATTAGAAGTTCGGTCATTTATCCCCTAACTAAAGAGTATAGGAGAAGGGGATAGAATTCGATCCCTACTATACTATATATGTCTCTCACTCTTACTAAAAGGCATTTCTCTCTCTTAGCATTGAGAATATCATACTCACTCAAAGCACTCTATTCGATCTCTCTCCCGTAATGGCTAAGACTCAAGAGTTCAGGGATTGAGGGTTGAGAGATTGGGAGCTCTAAGATCTACCAAAAGAAGGGAGAGAAGGGACCTTAAGTAAGAAAGAAGGAAATTCAAAGCTAATCATGAGGGCAGCTTAAAGAGGGAAGGATAAGAATAAGAGTTGATTGAAGTGAAAGAGTTATGAAGGCATTGAGTAGCTCAGGGATTTAGCTTCTTGTGATCCTCCTGATGAAGTACTTGACTTTATAGAGTAAGCGTAGCTAAATCTTTCAATATAAGGCAATGATGAATCAATAAGATAAGACTAAGACAGCGGAAGGGCTACGAAGGGCTTGAGAGATATATATCCTCATTGTCCCCTCACTCAACTATAGGAGTTCAAGGATAGCATAGGGCTTCGCTTTCAAAGAGATAAGGATAGAGAAGTCACCTTTTCTTTTAGAATAGAGTGAAGGCATAGACTCCCTAAATAAAGAGGTTCAGGAGAGTTATGAAGGCATTTACTACTTACTGGGAGAGACTTTCCTTTAACAAAGAGAGTAGGACCTTGAATGCGATTCAAGAGTAGCTAACTCCGGGCTTTATTCAAAGTTAGAAAGTAAATGCCATACCATCACATCTTTGCCTCCCAAGTCCTTACAGAAATGCCCATAGGTGTAAAAAATGACTAAGGAATGCAAGCCAAAAAGGCGCCAATGCCAAGTCCTTACGGAACTCCTGAAAGCTTCACTCGAAGATAGAAACTCAAGAACTTATTATCGTCATCGTCGCTCTTTATCATTGTAATAGCTTTAGTAGCTTATCCGTAGCCCCTACGGAAGGAACCGTTGAAGACATCCTGAACCATTGCTTGCAATCTCTACCTTATTCGTTTCGTGATCTCTCACTATGTGATAAAGACATTGAATACATAACCCTTAAGTAAGTAAATAGCTATGGCTCCAAAACATCAGTTTAAAGCCCCAAAACTAGCTAATGATAAGCTTACTCGACCTAAGCAAGCCATACTAAAAAGAAAGAAGTGCTT